CGCATCGCAATGCCTATGGTGTCGGCTTGACCTTTCCTAAGTGGAGACAAAAGAAAGCGTCCATAATAAAGACGCTTACTGTCTATCCTTGATTCAACACACTTCCACTGTAGTGTCCGAGTAGATACTGTTACTTTCTCTCGAACCATAGTAATATAATATTATTTGATCAAATCGTTTATTTCTCTTGAAATTTCTTTAATATATTTTTTTTACACGCGTCTTTTTTTAGGAGGTCTACAGCCATTATGTGGCATAGGAGTTACATCCCGTACGAAAGTTAATAGTATACCACTTCGACGAATAGCCCGCAATGCTGCATCTCTTCCGAGACCGGGACCTTTTATCATGACTTCTGCTCGTTGCATACCTTGATCAACTACTGTACGAATAGCATTTCCAGCTGCCGTTTGAGCCGCAAAAGGTGTCCCTCTTCTTGTACCCCGAAATCCACAAGTACCGGCCGAAGACCAAGAAACCACCCGACCCCTTACATCTGTAACAGTCACAATGGTATTATTGAAACTTGCTTGAACATGAATAACTCCCTTTGGTATTCTACGTGTATTCTTACGTGAACCAATACGTCCATTCCTACGCGAACCCATTTTTGGTATAGTTTTTGCCATATTTTATCATCTCATAAATATGAGTCATATCGATATATAGATATATGGATATATCCATTTCTTGTCAAAACAGATCTTTTTTATTTGTACATCGGGTCTTTTAGAGAGTCTTTTTTACACTATCCTTGTCTTTGTTTATGTCTCGGGTTGGAACAAATTACTATAATTCGCCCCCGCCTACGAATTAGTCGACATTTTTCACAAATTTTACGAACAGAAGCTCTTATTTTCATATTTTTAATTCCTTAAACTTAATTTTGAATCATATTCCCAGGGAAACTCATGTTAAAGTTGAAAAACCACCGAATCTTTGTTGGGGAGTCGATAAATGATACGCCCTCTGGTTGAATCATAATGACTTACTTTCATTTTGAATCTCCCGGCAGTATAGTATCCGTATAAAACTACGCTGGATCTTTCCTGAAATATAACCTAGACTAAGACCCTCATTATCTAAACGAGCCCGGAACATACCGTTGGGAAGCGCTTCAGTAATTAAACCCTCATGAATCCATTTTTTCTTTCATTCCAGGCAAAACCCCCTTAAATTATTAACTAAATATGTAGGAGGAACAAGATTATACACTCCGCATTTTTTTTTTTTAGTTTTTTTCACAACAACTACAAAGTTTCGGATCCAATGCGGATCTAAGAAGGATTACCATATATAACACAAAATTTCTCCGCCTATTCCTTTTAGTCGAGCCTCCCGATCTGTCATTATACCTTGAGAAGTAGAAAGAATTACAACCCCCATTCCGCCTAAAATTCTAGGAATTCTTTGGTAGTTAGAATAGATTCGTAGACCGGGTCGGCTGATCCGTTTTAAATTTAAAAGGTTTCTATAGGGCCTTTTTCTATTTCTTGTATGTCGCAGGGTTGAAACCAAAAAATATTTATCGCTTTCTCGATGTTTCCTCACATTTTCGATAAAACCTTCTCGGAAAAGAATTTTAACAATGTTTTCGGTGATATTAGTAGATGCTATTCGAACTACTCTTTTTCTATCCATATCTGCATTGCGTATAGAGGTTAGTATGTCAGCAATAGTGTCCCTACTCATGATGGACTAAAATTCTTGTTGCCCCCAAATTTTGATATAATCAACATGTTTTTTTTTTACTTATTTTTTTGTTTATGAAAAAAATTATATTATTAAATTAAAGGTATATGCGTGAAACACAATCTACTAAATTAATTTGAAGCTATTTCTTTCTAATACCCTACTATAACTATATCATAGTCTCATCTTATATTTTAAGATTATTATAATACCTCGGGCGCCAATGAAACTATTTTAGTAAAATTTAAATGCCTCAATTCCCGGGCAATCGCACCAAAAACGCGAGTTCCTTTAGGATTTCCTTCTTGATCAATGACAACTGCGGCATTGTCATCATATCGTATTAGCATACCGTTGTCACGTTTAAGTTCTTTGCAGGTACGTACAATTACAGCTCTGACCACTTCCGATCTTTCTAGGGGCATATTTGGTACTGCTTCTTTAATCACAGCAACAATAACGTCACCGATATAAGCATATCGGCGATTACTCGCTCCTATGATTCGAATACACATCAATTCTCGAGCCCCACTATTATCTGCTACATTCAAATGTGTCTGGGGTTGAATCATTTTTTTATTTGTTCTTTCAATGCAAAGGGCGAAGAAAAAGAAAGAAATATTTTTTGCCAAAAAAAAAAAAAAGAAACCTTACATTTTTCATTACCAGGATTTATTTTCTTTGTCTTATCCCAACATAATAAATTGAGTTTTGATAGGCATTTTGGACGCTGCTATTGAAATCGCCTTTCTGGCTATATTTTCTGCGACCCCACCCATTTCATAAAGTATTCGACCCGGTTTAACAACAGCTACCCAATATTCAGGAGAGCCTTTACCCGAGCCCATACGTGTTTCTGTGGGTCTTACTGTAACTGGTTTGTCGGGAAATATGCGTACCCATATTTTTCCACCACGACGTGCATTTCGTGTCATTGCCCGCCGCCCCGCTTCTATTTGTCTAGATGTGATCCAAGCGGGTTCAAGCGCTTGAAGAGCATATTTACCGAAACTAATATGATTACCTCGATAAGACATTCCCTTCATTCGTCCTCTATGTTGTTTACGGAATCTGGTTCTTTTGGGGTTATAGTTGATGGTTCTTTCTGAATTCCATCTCTACTACAGAACTGGACGTGAGAGTTTCGTCTCATCCAGCTCCTCGCGAAAAAAAAGGGGGATTCAAAATATTTCATTTGAATTGATATATATATATTTAATGAATAATAGATGAAATCGCGGTATTCTTTGACATTGAATCTAAATCCTATTAGTGATTTGTATACCCTGTTTTGGTATTTTGGATATATAATTAAACGTATATTTCTATTTATTTTTTCATTGTATCGTATCGGATTGCCCCAAATCCAAAATGTAGCAATCCAAAAAAGAATGTTTTCGCGGGCGAATATTTACTCTAAATATCTATTTTAGTTGTAAGGTTAATTCATTACTTCTCAGATCAGAATAGATTAATTATTTCTCGGTTCCTTCCGCCATCCCGACCAATGAATCGTTAGGATTTGGTTTCAATAAAATCTTCTGTATTCATGGGTTCCATCGTTCCCATCGCTTCTTGTTTAATGGTTAGGTCTTAAATTTTACAACGGAGCTCATAATGAAATTTATTTTTGAGTCAATTTTCTCAGTCTTTATTGGCTCAAGGCTCTTGGTTTTTTGTTCTATATCTATCATTTAATTATGTATGAATCAGTATTGTATTGATGCTTTATTACATTGTCTTTTATGAGATGACTAGATGACTCATAGACCTTACATATTGGAATTCTATATCATTGCTATTTTTTCTCTCTTTCTCTCACCCCTCTATTCACATATTTGTTCTATATTCCGGTTCACACCTTAGAATTATAAGAATTCTATTTTTTTCTTTTTTAGTTTATGCAAAACAAATTTCAGTTGCTACAATGATATGAAAAATTTATCATATTTTGACTGCTTTGTTGGATCTAGATAATGCGAAGTGATGAGTTGGTTCTTAGTTCTATAGTTATTAGCTCATACTAGGGGGCTTGTTTTTTTTTTGAACCTTATTCCTAAAAAAACCAACGAGTCACACACTAAGCATAGCAATTATATCAAACATTCAATCGAATTTTTATTCAATCCTATAGAATTAAAGAATTATGGAATTAAGAGCTCTTTTTTTTATCTTCAATCAAAAAAATGAACGAGTTTCTTATTTTTTGTTGGATTTTGGGGGTAAAAAAAAGAAAAGCCAAGGAAAGTTTTTTTATTCTTCATCTATAAATATCCAAATTTTTATACCTAATACGCCATAGATAGTTCGAACTGTATAGGCACAATAATCAATTTTAGCACGAATGGTTTGTAGGGGAACCCTGCCTTCTCTGGTCCATTCGACGCGTGCAATTTCTTTTCCATCAATGCGCCCTGCAATTTGTACTTGAATTCCTTTTGTATCTGCTTGCTCGGTTAATTCAATAGCCTTTTTCATTGCTTTGCGAAAAGAAACTCTATTTTTTAATTGTCCGGCTATAAATTCTGCAATAATATTAGGATTTCCATAAGGCTTTGCAATTCGTGTGATAGCAATATTGAGTTTTCGGTTTACACAGTTAAACTCTTTTTGTAGATTCGTCTGTAATTCTTCGATTCCTCGCGGCCTATTTTCGATTAATAATTTAGGAAATCCCATATAGATTATGACCTGGATTAGATCGATTCTTTTTTGAATCTCGATACGTGCAATTCCCTCGCTGCCGGAAGATATTCTCATATTCTTTTGTACATAATTTTTGATACAATCTCTTATTTTTTTATCTTCTTCTAAACCTTCGGAATAGTTTTTTGGTTGTGAAAACCAAACAGAATGATGGCTTTGGGTTGTACCAAGTCGGAAACCAAGTGGATTTATTTTTTGCCCCATATTCCCCCGCGACTTTTATTATACACACTCTCATTTATCCTCGTCATAAATTCATCTTCATATTCATCTAAAGATATATCTTTCACTCCAATAGTTATATGACAAGTAGGTCTTTTTATTGGAAAACTACGTCCCCGAGCTCGAGGTTTTAGTTTCTTTACGGTAGTGCCTTCGTTGACTTCGGCTTTACTAATTATTAAATTTGTTTCGTCAGAACCCATGTTGTAACTAGCATTTGCTGCTGCAGAATAAACTAATTTAAAAATAGAATAACATGCTCGATAGGGCATGAGTTCTAGTATCATAAGTGTTTCCTCATAGGAACGTCCACGAATTTGATCAATGACTCTTCGCGCTTTATGGGCCGACATAGATATATGTTGACCTAAAGCGTATGT